GTCCAAAGAAATATGAAAATGGAATAAAAAAAATCCAATGTTCTAATTTAATCTCTATCGAATTTAAATATCAGAATAGTGGATCTAGTCACGATTCAATGGGTTAGATCCACTTACTTTTTTTTCTAATCTTTATAATGGATTGATTTGATTGGAATAATGGAAAATAGGAATATTTTTCAATTCAAGGAAATGACTTATCATGATTCATTAGAATAATGAGAAATCATTAGAAAAGATTTAAATCATTAAAATATAATTTCGAATATCGAAAAAAAAAAGAATATAGATTCTATATACTATAGACTCTATAATATAGAATAAAAAAAAGAATAATAAAAAAATGTTTCACTATAGAATTCTATCTATTAGACTATAATTCATTATAATGATAACTTAGAATAATGAAAGATAACTAAAAAGTAAATAATTATATATAATATATAATTCCATTTTTTCATTTAATGAAATGGTTTATTATCTTTTTTATTACAAATAGAAGCAAAACAAACAATATGTTTATTTTCTGTTCAATCAAATAGGAATACTACAGTTGGAATTTGATGATAAAATCGAACGTAAAGCCCCTTATCGGATTTGAACCGATGACTTACGCCTTACCATGGCGTTACTCTACCACTGAGTTAAAAGGGCCCATTTAACTCAATTTCTCAATAAACCACTAGCTACTATGAGTTTAATGTATAGAATTATTATAGAATATATTCTAATTTTATATTAGAATAATATATGTACATAAATATTTTTTATCCACATAGTGGCTCATTTTGGAACGATCAATTTGATTTACCTAGTAAGTAGTATGGGAATGGGCTAGTGAGTCTAGGTAAAATGGTTTATTGATATTGTATTTGATCAATGCAATGAATTGTTTCAAAAGACCAATCCTAATTGAATATTGAGCCATAGCATAATGAAATTCATTTGATTGATACATGTACACACCAACCAATTCAACATAGATCAAAGATATTTCATTGATAAAGCAACTTGTCGATAAAAACAATTTTGCAAGCATTTATAGATACCTATCCCTCTTCTCATATTTCAAAATTGATCTTTTTTGAATTTCCTGAGTTTCTTGTCTTAGTATGAGATAGAACTACCTATAACCTTATAATAATGATTCAATGACTGATTGAAAGTATGAGAAATGGAGTTTAATCAACTTTTCTGACATATAGCAGAGCAATCACTTATTAGTTTTAGAATATTTAGAATTTTGAATGTTTTTTTTTTAAGAATTTACTTCTAATTACTATTTTTATTTTTTATTATCCAATTTTATATTAATTCATAGTAATATATATAATTGATATATAATTAATATCACTCTATTAAAAAATATTATAATATTTATATATCACTCTAATTATTTTAACTATAAAGATATAAAATAACTATAATTAATGAATCTATAGATTCATTAATTAGAATATTAATTTTCTAATTATAATAATAATATTTATTTTATAATAAATAATAAAAATTGAGTAATATAGATTCTATATAATCTATATCAAATTCTATATATAAATTAACTAATATAACTAATAACTAACAATTGAAATTTGAAATAAAAGATCAAATAATTTTGATAAAAATACAATTTTTTATAGAATTCAAAAATGGTAATTAGAATGAACCATTCATAAAATAAATAAAAATGACAAATTAGAAAATTCTATGGAATCATGAAAGACATAAAAATCCTTTGAATTGATTCACATTATTCCATTTTATTTATATTGACAATTTCAAAAAACTATTCATACTATGATCATAGTATGATGGCAGTTGGGCAAGTATGCCCCCATCGTCTAGTGGTTCAGGACATCTCTCTTTCAAGGAGGCAGCGGGGATTCGACTTCCCCTGGGGGTAGGGTACTACGAAAGAAAGTTGATCAGGAATTATCAAAAAAAGAAGCCTAGAATGGATTCTTCTTGGGTCGATGCCCGAGCGGTTAATGGGGACGGACTGTAAATTCGTTGGCAATATGTCTACGCTGGTTCAAATCCAGCTCGACCCACTAATTCGCCGATCCACCATGAAAGGTTATAACCCTTTTTTTCTTCTTCATAAATTTTGGATACGGAAGAATAAAAAAAAGTCCGATTTCTGTTTTTTTTTTTTTTCGTTATTCTTTGAAAGATTGATTTGATTAGCAATCAATTTTGCAATAAATAAAAATGACTAATAATCTATGCTCCTCTCATTAAAGTAAAGTGCATGTCTGTGTGTATATCAATACATTACTCGCGCCTCTGTTACAATATGTAGATTTTCATCTACATAGAATCTAAAATCTACATAGATCCACATAGAAGAGGTTTGAAGGCAATGAAATTATAAACATATATGTTGTACATTTTTTTTCCCTGGGATTGTAGTTCAATTGGTCAGAGCACCGCCCTGTCAAGGCGGAAGCTGCGGGTTCGAGCCCCGTCAGTCCCGACACGGATCCAAATCCAATCAAAATAGATATATCAATTCATCTCTTACTTTATTGGAAAAGAGAGAACAAATAACATAACAGAATTTTCGGATCTTTCTTGTTTTATAGTTTTTATATTTTATTTTTTCACATTTATTATGAAACCAAACAAATCAGGAAATTTGCAATTCTTCAAGAAGTACTTTTTCATGGGATAAAGGCATATGTAGATTAGTACAATTATTGGTAGAATCATATTCAGGATTCAAATAATAGATACCAGAATGGGCCTGGCTTTTTGAATTACTTCCGATTGTGGGAGTACTATATGTTTCGGGTAGCACATACAAAAATTCCATTTGTACGATACAAAATCAATTTCACCAAAATAAATTTCACATAGTTACTTTGATAGAATTTTTCATATTAAAATATCTTTCCGATTTTGTGTAATCTAAATTATTAATTAAAATTACGAATTTTAATTTTAAAGAATCTATCTCATTCAAATTTCACACTGGACTTTTGATATATATGTCCCATTCCTAATTCAAGTAAAGAGGATATTACTAAAATCAAACAAGGATTCCATCTCTTTTAGCGAAGGAATTTTTTATTCTTTTTTTAGTTTAAGTTGAAAAAAGTTTTTTATTAATGATAAATAAAATACTAAAAGAAACAAATTTTTGATTGGATCAGTAATAAAATTTAGAATTTGGTATGGATAAAAGATCTTCCTATGTTATACTATTCAATTCTCGACGATGAATTGATTTGATAGTTCAGATATTGTTATTCATGATATTCTAATAGGATTCGATATCATCGCGATGTAATTCATACTATTGAATTTACAAGCCAAAGATTTCTCATTTCTATGGGATTAAATCCTGAGTTATTGCGAATAAAAAAAAAATGAAACGATGAAATTATGGAAGTAAATATTCTCGCATTTATTGCTACTACACTGTTCATTCTAGTTCCTACTGCTTTTTTACTTATAATATACGTAAAAACAATCAGTCAAAGTGATTAATTTGAATTAAACTTTACTTTTTAGTTCTTATCAATGACTGAAGAGAATAAAATGAAAATCAAAAGGATTCCAATTTAGCGTCTTAAATGAAATGAGTGTACTAGAATTAGAAGTATTCTACGAGAGCAGTATTCTATGAGATCCGATAGTATGGTAGAAAGATATCTATGAATCCTTCTACCATACTAGCTATTATAGTTATTGGAGTGTGTAAAGTTCTACTGTATAAAGATAAATATACAGGTTGAATATAGATCAACCTACAATATATATCTTCATATTCATATAGATTAATTCCCTATATCTAATGTTAATGTACATAGTATCCCAATTCTATTTCTTTGCTTCATCTATTGATTTCATTTATGTTTATCTTGATTCTAATCAATCGCGAAAGGCAACTCTTACTCTTATGATTCTAATTCATAGATTTCTGATTCTTTTCAATATGAATCCTGATATCCATCCGAAGAATCAAATCAATGATGGAAAAAAATGTTATGGGCATATAGTAATAAAATAATATTTTTTTACCATTCTAAAGAAGTAATTGATTGAACAATTTGAAAATGATAGAGGGGTTCGGTTCCGTGGAAAGGTCTTCTCTTCGGATTTCAAAAATCATTAGCAAACCCCATCTTTAACGTTTTAAGCATGATATGAAATGAGTTCCATAAAGCAAAAAAAAAGCATAACTAAAATAATTAATAAAACGAGTGGTAAGCATGCAATATGTGAGTGACTAGCCCGAGGAAATATCTTATTACGCGGAGCATCTTATTGGACAACCACTATGTCTATGTTCTTTTGGGTCGAAAGTATATATACATTTTCAAATTACTAAGCAAAACTTTTTTCTTTGAACAGTAAAAAAGGGAAAAAACAAATAAAAGAAAAAAAAAAAGGCTCGGCAGAACAATCTATAAAACAATTGATACAGTTTGAGGTTGATTCCTCAATTAGTAGTACTTCTAGAGTCCACTTCTTCCCCATACTACGAGTGAAAGGGAAAATGTAAAGACTACCATTAAAGCAGCCCAAGCGAGACTTACTATATCCATGTAAATTATGTCCCCTATCTCTATGAATATAAAATAATTATTCCATTATTGTTCACTAATCATTATTGTTCACTAATCATTATTGTTCACTAATAATAGTGAAATTATTAGTGCAGAGTCAAAAAAAAATTAAGGCACAACACCATTCACCATTGATGAAACAATCAACTAACAAACGAGTTCTTATATGATTTTGAGTCTAATGGAAAAGCTTGGTCTTTCTTTTGTTGCCCTCCATTTAATTTTTTTTAAAGTAGAAAAGTTGAGAATCAAGCTAGATCACACATACCTATTCCTTTCTCATTTGATCTAATCTTTACCGTCTCCTAATTGTTTCATAGAGTCGCTCGGGAGACGGCCTATTCCATTCGTGACTGCGGGTTACCAAAAAGAAGGAATTCGCTTTTTTACTTAATATAACTTTCTAAAAAGTTATAGAACAAAATAGAATTATCTATTGAATAGAATAATAATTGAATCCGGGAACAATCAGAGATTTTATTTTCATAAGTATAAAAAGTATCTTCCGCTTTCCGAAACTAAAATAGATCCCCTATACATATATCCAATCTCATTTTAGAACCAGTCAGCAGTCACTACATTAGTATTCAAAAGACTATCATATCAAGATTTAATGATTCCTTTTCATTATTAGAATCTTTCCTTGAAGCCTAGACGCAATGATTTATAGCATTTTATTTTAGAAAACCAAATCCCTAACGCGGATACTGCGAATCAAGCAAATAAAAAGAGTCCTTTTCTTCCACTTGCTTCTGCTGGAAAAAAATGCAAGTTATATTAGTAAAACTAAAGAGAGAATTTCAATTCTTTTTTGGATGAGGCGACACCCGGATTTGAACTGGGGAAAAAGGATTTGCAGTCCCCCGCCTTACCGCTCGGCCATGTCGCCAAAACGATACAAAATATATGAGAATAGTCCTCTTTTTTTTTTTATGTGTATCTGCAATCCTGTTTTCCTTTATTTTTTTTCCTAAACTCAAAAATAAAGGCCTTCCTTTTTTTTTCTATTGAAAAACCAAATATGTATTTTCAGTCACAAAAGAAAATATTCAGGAGAAATGGGAACCGTTAACTATTGACTGTAAATTGATGAACGATTCTTGCATTTTAATTGCAAATTGTGTTTCTCTAATGATATATATAATATAATTCAAAAAATTACCAAATGGATACCTAACTAAATTTTAATTGATACATAATCAATCTGTACTACTCAGTATTAATTCTTTGCAATAAAAAAACCTTCTGAATTTCAATTATAACAGTAATTATAAGTATATGGAAACCCCAGAACATAACAGATTCTATCCTATCTAAATCCTAACTTAAATCAAATAGGGTATCTTTTCTATATATGATCCCTATGGGGAAAGTGAATTTTCAAGATTTCATTTTTACAATTTTGTATTGAATAGAAAATCAAAATTTTGATAGAGCACAACATGTGCTGTTCCGAATCGAATCAAACTTTAATAAAGGAGGAGACATATATATAACTATAGTTATTATCTATACATGTTTATTTAAAAGTCTTTTTATACACTTCAATCGTATTCGTAGAATACGAATTCTACTAAAAAAAATATTGGTATAGGTAAACTTTTCTATGGGAATTTATTTTTTGAACAATTGAATCCACGAAAAAAAGTCAAGTATTCAAAAAATCAAATAAATTCTATATTGTTTCTAATTATTATGTCTTTATCTCATTGATCAGATCAAATCCCGAATTTATTTATCTTATCCAATCGGATTGGAATATCATAATAATGGTAGAAATCGAATCACTTTTGTTTTGATATTCTATACAAAACGCTATAAGTCTAAGTCAAATTTATCAATTTCTTTATATTTTGTTGAAAATTCGAATTTGAGAAAAAAATTCTTTTTACATATGTAATATGTATTTCATACATTAGGGAGTTACGTAAAATTTCATGTGATTCAGTAAACACAATATAAATTCCATCATTGCTAGATCGATCTATTCGATGAAGAATAAGCAAATAAATAATGGGATTTTTTTTATGGAAAATAAATCAAAATGCTTGTTGGGGGTCGAAACGAGGGAATGTCTACAATACCTGGGTTTAATCAGATACAATTTGAAGGGTTTTGCAGGTTCATTGATCAGGGATTAACAGAAGAACTTTATAAGTTTCCAAAAATTGAAGATCCAGATGAAGAAATTGAATTTCAATTATTTGTGGAAACATATCAATTGGTGGAACCATTGATAAAAGAAAGAGATACTGTATATCAATCACTCACATATTCTTCTGAATTATACGTATCTGCGGGATTAATTTTCAAAACCGGTAGGGATATGCAAGAACAAACAATTTTTATTGGAAACATTCCTCTAATGAATTCCCTGGGAACTTCTATAGTAAATGGAATATACAGAATTTTGATCAGTCAAATATTGCAAAGCCCAGGTATTTATTACCGGTCAGAATTGGACCATAACGAAATTGCAGTCTATACTGGTACCATAATATCAGATTATGGAGGAAGGTTAGAATTAGAAATTGATAGAAAAGCAAGGATATGGGCTCGTGTGAGTAGGAAACAGAAAATATCTATTCTAGTTCTATCATCAGCTATGGGTTCAAATCTAAGAGAAATTATCGATAATGTTTGCTACCCTGAAATTTTTTTGTCCTTCCTGAATGAGAAGGAGAAAAAAAAAATTGTATCAAAAGAAAATGCCATTTTAGCGTTTTATCAACAATTTTCTTGTGTAGGCGGAGATCCAGTCTTTTCTGAATCCTTATGTAAAGAATTGCAAAAGAAATTCTTTCAACAAAGATGTGAATTAGGAAGGATTGGTCGACGAAATCTGAACCGGAGACTGAATCTTAATATACCTCACAATAATATATTTTTGTTACCGCGAGATATATTGGCAGCCGCAGATCATTTG